TGAATACTATGATTCGCATTTCGAACAGGCATGAATACAGGATCTATAGGATAACTTCCATCTTGAAAGGTATTTGGCGCTTTTATAAGATATCCGCGATTCTTCTCTATTTGTAATCCAATAACCAACTCAATGGGTTCCGTCAAACTAGCTATATGCTGTGTATTATCGACGATTTCTACATAAGGCGGTAATATTATATCTTGAGCAGTTACATATCCAGGGCCCCTGACACAAATAGACGCCTCACAAGTTCCATAGAGATTACTTCTCAATACGATTTCTTTCAAATTCATTAAAATTTCATGTACTGATTCTTGAATACCCATTATCGTAGAATATTCGTGTGATATTTTCTCAGATTTTGCGCGTGTGATACATGTTCCTTCGATTTCTCCAAGCAAAGCTCTTCGCATCGCAATGCCTATTGTGTCTGCTTGACCTTTCATAAGCGGAGACAGAATAAAGCGCCCATAAAAAAGACGCTTACTGTCTGCTGCTGATTCAACACACTTCCACTGTAGTGTCCGAGTAGATACTGTTATTTTCTCTCGAACCATAATAATATTATTTGATCAGATCGTTGAATCATTTATTTCTCTTGTTTCTCTTGCTATTGAAATACCTTCAATTTTTATTTCTACACACGTCTTTTTTTCGGGGGTCTACAGCCATTATGTGGCATAGGGGTTACATCCCGTACGAAAGTTAATAGTATACCACTTCTGCGAATAGCTCGTAATGCTGCGTCTCTTCCGAGACCGGGACCTTTAATCATGACTTCTGCTCGTTGCATACCTTGATCTACTACTGCACGAATAGCACTTGCCGCTGCGGTTTGAGCAGCAAATGGCGTCCCTCTTCTTGTACCTCGGAAGCCACAAGTACCGGCGGAGGACCAAGAAACCACTCGCCCCCGTACATCTGTAACAGTAACAATGGTATTATTGAAACTTGCTTGAATATGAATAACCCCCTTTGGTATTTTACGTGTACTCTTACGTGAACCAATACGTCCACGTGAACCCTTTTTCGGTATAGCTTTTGCCATATTTTATCATCTCATAAGTTTGAGTCAGTATATATGGATATATCCATTTCATGTCAAAACAGATCCCCCTTCTTATTTGTATAGCGGGTCTTTAACGAGTCTGATTATCCTTGTCTTTGTTTATGTCTTGGGTTGGAACAAATTACTATAATTCGTCCCCGACGACGGATTAGTCGACATTTTTCACAAATTTTACGAACAGAAGCTCTTATTTTCATATTTGCCACTCCTTACTTTAATTTTGAATCCACTTCTTCGAAGAAAAGAAGTTTCTTGAAATTTTCAATTTTGAATCGTATTCCTACGAACGAACTAGTGAAGTTAAAAAAACACCTAATCTTTTGAATCTTTATTGCGGAGTCGATAAATTATACGACCTCTGCTTGAATCATAACGACTTACTTCAATTTTGACTCTATCTCCTGGCAGTATCCGTATAAAACTACGTCGGATCTTTCCTGAAACATAACCTAGAATCAGATCTTCATTATCTAAACGAACCCGGAACATACCGTTGGGAAGCGATTCAGTAATTAAACCTTCATGAATCCATTTTTGTTCTTTCATTCTAGGTAAAACCCCCTTGAAGTATCAACTCGTGGAGGAAGAACCTTATTAGACAAGTCACCTCTTCTCTTTTCTTTTTCACAAATAAGAAGTTTCATATTCAATTTGGATATTAGAAAGATTACCATATATAACACAAAATTTCTCCGCCTATTCTTTCTAGTCGAGCCTCTCGGTCTGTCATTATACCGCGAGAGGTAGAAAGAATTACAACCCCCATCCCACCTAAAATTCTAGGAATTCTTTGATAGTTAGAATAGATTCGTAGACCCGGCCGACTGATTCGTTTTAAATTTAAAAGATTTTGATAAGTCCTTTTCCTATTCCTTCTATGTCGTAGGGTTAAAACCAAAAAAGATTTGTTGTTTTCTCGATGTTTTCTCACGTTTTCGATAAAACCCTCTCGTAAAAGTATTTTAACAATACTTTGGCTGATATTAGTCGATGCTACTCGAACCACGCTTTTTCTATACATATCGGCATTTCGTATAGAGGTTATTATGTCAGCAATAGTATCACTACCCATGATTAATTAAAATTATTGGTGCCTCCAAATTTGGATATAATCAACATGTTTTTCTTTTTTTTTTTTTTTTTACGTATTTGTTTATGAATATTAATTTTGAAAGGTATATACGTGAGACAAAATCTACTAAATTAATCTTAATCTATTTCTTTTAAATACCCTACTATAAGCATATCGCAGTCTCATTTTATAATACCTCGGGAGCTAATGAAACTATTTTAGTAAAATTGAACTGTCTCAATTCTCGCGCAATCGCACCAAAAACTCGAGTTCCTTTTGGATTTCCTTCTTGATCAATCACAACTGCAGCATTGTCATCATATCGTATTATCATACCGTTGTCACGTTTAAGTTCTTTACAAGTACGGACAATTACAGCTCTGACCACTTCTGATCTTTCTAGAGGCATGTTTGGAACTGCGTCTTTGATCACAGCAACAATAACGTCACCAATATGAGCATATCGACGATTGCTAGCTCCTATGATTCGAATACACATCAATTTTCGAGCCCCGCTGTTATCTGCTACATTCAAATAGGTCTGAGGTTGAATCATATCATTTTTTTTATCTGTTTTTTACAATACAAAGGTCGAAGAAAAAAAGAAATATTTTTTGTCAAAAAAAAAAAAAAAAAGAAACCTGCACCCGTGATTTTTAAGGCCTCTTTCTTTTTTATCCCGAAATGATGAATTGAGCTCGTATAGGCATTTTGGACGCTGCTATTGAAATAGCCCTTCTGGCTATATTTTCTGTTACTCCACCCATTTCATAAAGGATTCGACCTGGTTTAACAACAGCTACCCAATATTCGGGAGAGCCTTTACCTGAACCCATACGTGTTTCTGCGGGTCTTACTGTAACCGGTTTATCCGGAAATATACGGACCCATATTTTTCCACCGCGACGTGCATTTCGTGTCATTGCTCGTCGACCTGCTTCTATTTGTCTAGATGTGATCCAAGCGGGTTCAAGTGCCTGAAGAGCGTATTTACCAAAACAAATAGCATTACCTCGAGAGGATATTCCCTTCATTCTTCCTCTATGTTGTTTACGGAATCTGGTTCTTTTGGGGTTATAGTTGATGGTTTTTTTTGAATTCCATCTCTACTACAGAACCGGACGTGAGAGTTTCTTCTCATCCAGCTCCTCGCGAATAAAATCAATTCAAATTAAAGATTTTGAATTCAATTCAGATATAATATAATTTGAAGTAAGATATACATGTATTTAATTAAGTAATATATTGAATCATGGATTTCATTTAATCTAGATCAAATCTATCTATTATATATAACTATTATATATATATTTGTATATCTTGTTTGTATTTGTATAGATAACTAATAACTAAATATATAAAATAACTCTTTTTTCTTATATTTATCTATTTTAGAATGTTAAAACGAATCTTTCTTTTGTTTTATTCTTTATCCTATTGGATTGACCCAAATTTAGCAATCCAAGAAAATAAAGTTTTCGCGGGCGAATATTTACTCTTTCCATTTCTATTTCAGTTCTATCATTAGTTCATAACTTTTCCGAATAGATGAATTGGTCTCTGGGCGGTTCCGCCATCCCGATCAATGAATCATTCGAATGAATTTTCACTAGAATCTTTTGAATTCACAGGTTCCATCGTTCCCATCGCTTCTTACTTAATGGTTAGGTCTGAATTATACAATGGAGCTATTAGTTCTTGAGTCAATATTCTTAGTCTTTATTGGCTCGAAGCTCTTTATTTTTTGTTCGATGAGCAGATCCATTTAATGAGGAATCCATATTGATGCTTTATTACACAGAATTTTTCTGAGATGATCATAGACCTTACATATTGGAATTATATATCATTAATATACTTTTTCTTTCTTTCTCTCATCCTTCCTTTTATCCATATCCTTTCTTTTTTATTTCGATTGACGACTTATAAGCAGAATTTTTTAATAAAAAAAGATTTCAGTTGCTACAACAATATGAACAATATATCATATCTTGACTGGTTCTTTGGATCCAGATAATACGAAGTGATGAGTTGGTTATTACTTCTATAGTTATTTATTTATATTATTATTATGGGGCTTATTTTTATACTAACCCTAAAAAAACCAACGAGTCACACACTAAGCATAGCAATTTTATCAAAAGATTAATTTAATTTTTATTAAACCCTATAGAATTATAATTGTTCATTTTTTTTTATTGAACAGAAAAGAAAAATAAGAAATGAATTTCTTATTTTTTGTTCCATCGCTGGATAGAATGCAAAAGTAAATTAAGGTTTATTATTCCGCGTCTATAAATATCCAAATTTTTATGCCTAATACCCCATAGATTGTTCGAACTGTATAGGAACAATAATCAATTTTAGCTCGAATGGTTTGTAGTGGAACCCTACCTTCTCTGATCCATTCAACACGCGCAATTTCTTTTCCGTCGATACGTCCTGCAATTTGCACTTGAATTCCCTTTGTATCCGCTTGTTCAGTTAATTCTATAGCCTTTTTCATTGCTTTGCGAAAAGAAACTCTATTTTTTAATTGGCCAGCTATAAATTCTGCAAGAATATTAGGGTTTCCATAAGGTTTTTCAATTCGTGTGATAGCAATGTTAAGTTTTCTATTTACAGAATTAATTTCTTTTTGTAAATTCATCTGTAATTCTTCGATTCCTCGGGGTCGACTTTCTATTAATATTTTTGGAAATCCCATATAGATTATGATTTGGATCAGGTCGATTCGTTTTTGAATCTCTATACGTGCAATTCCCTCGACGCCAGAAGATGTTTTCATATTTTTTTGTACATAATTCTTGATATAATTTCTTATTTTTTGATCTTCTTGCAGACCCTCAGAATAAT